TCCGTATAGGTAAAATAAGCAATGTTCTCTTTCAATGGAAGAAGATCTTAAACTGAGCTAAAAGAGGTATCAAAATCAGAGAACTACAACCCAGGACTTGCTATGATTATGTTGCACTTTCGGGTCTTGTGCCTGTGGTCTTAAGCCTTCGTTTGTCATAATGATGTAAGTTTATCCTATTTCTCACCTATTTCGAGATCAAAATACCTACTGCCAATGAGATCAGATACTTGGATCCGAGGATCAGATAGGCAAGCTGTCCTTTCCAATTGTCAATGAAATTCGAAAGTAACAATAGCCGCAGGGGAATGAAATGATCCTGACACATGAAAACCATGCCCTCTGTGCAATATTCCACCAATCATCACTCCAATCAGAATAAGCGGGAATGCTGGTTGGAAAGAAAGAGAAATAGAATAATGAGAATCATATGGTCTGCTTGGGAAGATAAGCGAAGAAAGCTCTAAGGTTTCCCTTCCTGCATTCAGAGCTTATCAATTCGTCCCACGCTATATAGTGAAGCAAAGCTCTCTATAAATCGAGCATATCTTTTATCCGGAAGGTAGTGTACTCGCCCTTCCACTTCACACTTACTAAATTAGGCTGAGTGTATGCGCACATGAAAACAAACAGAAAACGAGTGAGCACTTTCTTTATACGCAATTGTAAAGGAGAGTAACGAGGACTGGGATTCCAGCAATAAAAGAGGAAGTCTCACGAAAAGCCACGAGGCGAAGCCAAAACCTGAACCAAAAAGAAATTGTTTTTCCCACTTGGCGGGATAAGCAGGGAAGAAAGAAGCCTTCTCCGAAGAAGTAATGACTGGATACTCACCAACCTTGTCAACTGACACTATTCGTGAGGATGGGACGAGGAGCTGGTGAAGAGCATTTTCTGGCCATCAGACGCAGAAGGGATTCTTCCAATTCCCCTACCAAATCACAATCAACCAGACTTCATCGCTTGGCAATTCACAAAGACAGGTTGTTTTTCCGTTAAGTCGGCCTACCATGCAGAATGGCAGGCAGAATACCGTCGGCGAGCACAGCGACGAGACAGAACCAGCGGATCGGCAGCCCACCCGGCGTGGAAGATGATCTGGTAGCTGACGGTGCCACGTAAGGTGCAAATATTCACCTGGAGAGCACTCCACGGCAGCGTTCCCTGCCTCTGCACTCTGGCGAACAGACATGTTTCCAAGACTCCGGTGGTATGCCCTGTATGTCATGTGGAAGCAGAGGACTTACGGCACATGTGGTTTGGCTGCTGACGAGCTCGTGACGTCTGGAAGTGCCTCGACCTTCTGGACGCCGTTGAAGCAGCCTGGGAGACAGACCGCGCGGGAGAGGCGATCCTTGAAGAACTGCTCTGCGCTGACAACCCCGGCGGCCTGGTCTGCACAGTACCGTAGGCGGGAGCTTATTCTGGTGGCCTCCTGGCACCGAGGTTGACTTTCTTAATATGGCTACTTGCTGATGCTAACACTATTCACTCACGAATTATTTATGTAAACCTTGCCTTACGAATAAGTCAATAGCACTGAGGAAGCTTAGGAACATAGACGGGAGGGATATGATTACAGAAAGAACTGATTTAGGGCCATGCCAATGACTTGATCTTGCTGTTTCGACAGACCTTGGGGTCTTGTTGGTAGCTGGCGTGACTCTGTATTGTATTCACGCTAGGGGCTACTTATTGAGTACGGGGAAGTCCGCACATGGAGCGATAGCCCACCACTCGAAGGATGCAAATGCAAGCTTTTCGACAACTGGAAATGGCTTCCTTCTCCTATCAGCTTCTTTCTATCTTGAAATCTTAATCCCCTTTCCTTCACTGAACAGATCTTCAGCAAGAAGTGACTAGTTGTCATTCCAAACTCCTAACCTTTTGTTTCTCTCTTTAAAGCTTCGATTAGAAATTCATCAAATGAAGGATTCAGAGCTTTTGTGTCCCTACAGTTAAGTACCAATATCTTTATTGTCCGTCCAGCTATTCAGGAAAGGAAGGCAATCGATTCAATTCATTCCCCAATTTTAGGCTTGGTGCTGCGCATTATTAAGAATATCATATAGGAAGATGGACTAGCTCGAGACCTTGGCTTCAACCAATCAATTGAATCTTGGACACATTGAATTCTTAGATATTGCTTAAGGGATCACCACATATATTTATCAGATTATCATGTCTGTCTCGTCTTGCTATTTCCATCGACCAACCATGAGAGTGTTAATCAACTCCACCTGGAGGAAGTGTCAAAGGCGTCTGTCTATCAGTTATCGATAGATCGAACAAACCTAAAGGATCTGGTGGTTGTGTAATTGTAAGATTACTGATCATGGGATACGGATCTAGTTCCTGGCTCTGCCTACGCAGAGCTGAGTCGGATAGTCTTGAAGAGATGTCTTGGAATGTTTGATGGCCGTGAAAGTAAGAATTCTTTTATTTAGCCATAATTAGCCTACTTTACTTTAGAGGACTAGCTCTTCCTATTGGACTCGTGGGATTGGAGACAGCACAACCTCAGGTTCACTATCTTCTTTAGAGTCCTTAGACTATGGATATGATATGACGATTGTCAGCTAACTTCTGGCACTACTAACCAAATTTCGCACACAAGACATTCTAGCCTTGTGATCTCGAACACTACTTATGATAATAAGAAATCCAAAGTACAGTAATCAGAATCAGTAACTGTATAGCTGTCAACTTATTTTATCTAGCATGCTGTAAGGAATCACCCCCACTGGGTCCACCTTGCACTTCCAATTAAGAAGCTAAAGGCAGTGGGACAGATAGACTAGAATTCATTTTTCAAAAGACTTGAACACCCATCCGATATAGACTCATCGAAGGCAATGCGATAGGTCGTAGCCTGGGAGATAGGGGTTGAGCAACCAAGCGAACAAGGGCTCGTACTGTCGGAGGGTCCACAGGTTCCATTCTTGATCTGATTTCTCACTATCTTATTCGGTGGTACAAAACGAAATACGACTCCTATTCTTGCCCGATGTAGGTAGCCACGCCCACTCTAATTCCATCCAATGTATACCACACTTTGGTAGAAGTTAAGCGCTTAAGCAGCTCCAGAAGCTGCAGAGAGGTGAAAGCTGGAAAGCCAATAGCCAGAATTCTTTTGGCAATAGTGGAATAGCCAGCTAATACTGGTGCAAGCTCGGGTATCGAGCAACACTACCTAGTAACCATACCATACCATACATCTACTAAACAGAGGATGACATAGCCAATAAAGGATTGGTAATTCCTGTCAGAAGAAGAATCAGAGGAATCGAAGCAATCATAAAAGCAGGAAATTGCAATGCCTTCTCCACCCCGTGTTGATAAAACCATTTGATTTAGCGCGCCTCAAGCCTCCTTCCTCGGGGTAGGTCCCGCGTATGACCCAACCCATCTCCCCGAAGGCAGGCAGGTTCGGAAATAGCTTGCGCAGAAGCGAGAACCCTTTCTGCTTTGACCGCTTGTATCTCCATGGTTTTCCAATGCGGATAAACAACTCCTAAAAGAGAATGCCATAACTTCACCATTAGGTAGGTCCCAAGACCCTTGACTTTTTGGTCTCTTCACAGAAGACCCCTATCGCTTCTTCTTTGATCAATAAGCACTGGACTTTCCGCCTTGATCGTAGTAGTATGCTGAAGAAAAAAAGAGAAAAGCCCTGTTTAGCCATGGTCAGATTTAGGTAGACTAACTTGGACACGGGATTTGGAAATTCCACCCTTTTCCACTGGCTCCAGGACAAGAGGGTACCGACGAGTATCGGCGACCCTGCACGAGAATAGAACAAATAGTTTTGCTTATTTGAATTCTTCCATTATCTATCAAAATAGGAAATCGAAATAGATATGCGAAGTGGTGCCCTTGCTTCTGGATTCAAATCCATAGGGATAGGCAAACTACTTATCAATGCATTTGTGTTGCTCTGGTGGCCACTGACATTCCAGCACAATGGTACCACTGTTACATTGCAAGGAGTCCAAGCAACTTCTCCGCAAACTTTACAAGCCATTACTCCTTCACAAGTGATGAGGTGGCATAAGGGAAATGATGTCTGGGCTATGGCTGTGGTGGAGCAACCTACTGACATGACCACACCTACACCCCCTGCTCAGGTGCAAGCTCTGCTATCCAAGTATCAACATCTATTCCAGGAACCAAAGGAACTTCCACCTCATAGATCATTTGATCACACAATACCTTTGCTGCCAAACTCTCCACCAGTTCACTCTAGACCCTATAGATACTCTACTCTCCCTTGCAAAAAGATGAGATAGAGAAACAAGTTACTGAGATGTTGCAAGCAGGCACTGTCATTCCTAGCATGAGTGCTTTTGCTTCTCCTGTCTTGCTGGTGAAAAAGAAAGATGGCACATGGCGCTTCTGTGTGGACTAAAGACACCTTAATGCATTGACTGTGAAAAACCAATTTCCCCTGCCTATTGTTGATGAGTTGTTGGATGAGTTAGCTGGTACTAAATACTTCTCCAAGTTAGATCAAGGCCTTCATATGTACACCCCTGGCACAGGAAGCATTTGACCAATTGAAAACAGCAATGAGTCAAACTCCAGTATTGGTGCTTCCAGATTTTCACAAACCATTCTGCATCGAGACTGATGCTTGTGGCACAGGTGTGGGTGCTGTGCTCCTACAAAGTGAACACCCAGTTGCTTATTACAGCAAGGCCCTCAGCCTTTAAATCAAAAGTGATCTATCTATGAGCAAGAGTTTTTGGCAATCATTATGGCAATTGACAAGTGGAGAAGTTACTTACTTAGAGGCCCATTTACTAGCAAAACTGGGCAAGGAAACGAATGTGCTCAGCGCCCTCTATCTAGTAGTACTTCCGCGCATCCGCTTCTCCATAAAAGCTTGTGCCATCTCAATGATCAGTCCCTCACATCTGAACTTCAAAAGAAGGCAATGACCAAGTTGATTGGTCTTCAATACAAGTTCCAATATAAGAAGGGCTCAGACAATAAGCCTGCTGATGCTCTGTCTAGAGTAGCACACAATATGCAACTCCAAGCTCTCTCTGTGGTGCAACCAGTCTGGATGCAAGAAGTCATTCATTCTTATGCTGTGGATCCACATGCCCAAGGCTTGTTACAGGAGTTAGCTATCAGTGCTCAAGGTTTGACTTTACAAGATGGTATTATCAGACATCATGACAAGGTCTGGATAGGGGCTAATGTTGGCCTCCAAACTCAAATCATCTCTGCTTTTCATGCTTCAGCAATGGGAGGTCACTCTGGTGCACAGGCTACCTATCAAAGACTGCAAAATCTCTTCCACTGGAAAGGTCTTAAGGTAGATGTGGAAACCTTTGTGAAACAATGTGCAGTGTGCCAGCAAGCTAAGCATGAATTATGCCCCCTGGATTACTTCAACCCTTACCCATCCCTCAAGGCCCATGGCAAGATATTGCAATGGATTTCATAGAAGGCCTACCAAAATCTGAGCAATTCTCAGTCATTCTTGTGGTGGTGGATAGGTATACCTAATTTTTTTTCCTTCCCTTCAAGCACCCTTTTACTGCAACTAAAGTAGCCCAACTCTTCATGGACAATGTTGTTAAGCTCCATGGTATCCCTAAGTCTATTGTGACTGACAGAGACAAGATCTTTACAAGTTCATTTTGGCAAGATGTTTTTCAAGAAATGTGACACAAAGTTGACTCTCACTACTGCCTACCATCCACAGACAGATGGTCAAAGTGAGAGAGTTAATCAGTGTTTCGAAATATTCTTAAGATGTTCTGTCAGCACTACTCCTGCTAAGTGGTCCTCCTGGCTATCCATGGACGAATTCTGGTACAATTCCTCTTACCACACCTCATTGGGCACTACTCCTTTCAAAGCTCTTTATGGTACAGATCCCCACTATGTGATGCTACCTGCTCAAGGAAGTAAGTCTGCAGAGGCTACTGCTTTCATGCAGGACAGAGCAGCTTACTCTGACTGGCTGAAACAGCAACTGGCTTGAGCACAAAACAAGATGAAACACTATGCAGATGCTTTTAGAACTTTCAATGTGGGAGAGAAGGCTCAAATTACAACCATATGCACAGCATTCAGTGGTTAACCGTCCCTTTCCTAAACTTGCTATGAAATACTTTGGCCCTTATACAATCCTGGAGAAGATAGGATCACTGGCTTACAAATTGGAACTGCCGGATAGTTCACCCTGTTTTTCATGTTTCACAACTCAAAGTACAGGTGCCTGACTTCACACCAGTATTTCTTACACTACCGCCTGCATTACAATTGGACAAACTCTGTGTCGAGCCTGAAGAAATCCTGTACCGTCGCTTGGTCAAACGAGGAAATGCTGCACACGTTCAGGTCTTGGTGAAATGGTCTTCACTTCCATCATCAATGGCTACTTGGGAAGATAATGATGTACTGCGCACCCGCTACCCGACTGCAAAAGCTTGGGGACAAGCTTCGTCTCAAGGGGAGGGCAATGTCACCCCTGCCGTGCCGTCAGGTGTGCCACCAGCTCAAGGCGTTGCCGAGAGAGAAAGTCTGAACCCTGAAACAGAAGAAACGACAGCAGAGGAAGCAGAGGGTGAGACCAAGTCAGAGTAGTGACGCGTGAGTTGTGTGTGCGTTGAGGTGGGCCCGAGTGGCCAGTGTCTATCGCGGCGCAGTTATAAGCCGGCTATTGTAACCGAGTGAATCATCGAATGAGAAAAGGAAAACAATTCCAACTCGCTTCCGAACAGTTTCTTTTCTCAACACCTGCTCTCCAATCCACTTCTTCCTTGTCCGGCCTGCCTTGCTTGGTTTTCCGAACAGCTAAAGGAAACAGAAGAGATTATAGGCTCTGGCTGGGCAAAAGGTACCGTAGTAGCCAGGAAAGAAAATCAAGCGTAGAAGAATGCCAGGACGAATTGATCTTGTAACTGAACCGAAGCAACAAGGGTGCCGTAAAGAAAAGCAACCGAACCTGAGAGCTAGAGCTGTGAATCGAAAGATACCGAAATCAGGAACTGAAACACATCCCTTCCATCCGGCACAAGGTCTGTTTTCATTATCTAAAGGTTCACTGGCTGTTTTTTACGGTTGTTCATCTTCACAGGCCCGTACGACGAAAGCTGTTCTTAAAACGAATGCCACCACGGTTACGGTAAAGTATGCAGGATCCAGAAACGGAGATGAAGAATGCGGATGGAGAAGGAGCAGCGCGTATAGTTGTTTTCTTTGGAGAATCAGAAGGTGCTATAGTCACTATGAAATGATGTATATGGAATCAATCCATTCAGATGAAATCCATAAAATGGTGATAGCAGGATGATCGATTCTTTCCTACAGCGGGCAATGAGCAAGAAATTCACCAGTCTTGGATCCCAAGGATGCCTGACTGAAACAAGTAAGGTTGTGCGTTAGCTTGGTTGATTGAGGGACACATAGTTCAGATGAGTTTGCTGATGTGATTTGTAAGAATTGCGCTTATCCTGGTCATCATAAGATGGTTCATAAGTATGAAGTTATCCGCCTTTTTAGAAGTCGATTTTCTGTATGTCAATGAAAGGTTTAGACTCAAAGCGGGGTAGAGGAATTGGTCAACTCATCAGGCTCATGACCTGAAGACTGCAGGTTCGAATCCTGTCCCCGCCTAATCACGTCAGATACTTGTACGAGTCCTGATCTTCTGGGATCAGCAGACAGTCTTACTAGCGATGAGTAAACAAAGTCGCTAGGAAAGCTATAGATAGGTATCAAGGCACAACCGAACTGACAAGTCAGTTTCGAGGACTTCCACCTATTAATGTTCTTTTTCTTTTTTTGCTGCTCGTCTCGCCGTAAGTTATTGACCAGTACCAAATTTTTTTTCCTTCAATTCAAGTTACAAAACCTTGAATTTGAAACAGAAGTTAGGGTGCTTGATGTACAAGGTTATGATCTTATTTTAGGCATTGACTGGTTGTCAAGTTTTGGTCAAATGACAGTTGACTGGAGTAAAGGAATGCTGAAACTCAAGCATAAAGGCAAGCAAGTGATCTTACAAGTGCAAGATGTCACAGCTGAACTGAAGGTGTTGCCAGGGAACAGTTGACTTGCACAAGGAAAAGAAGAAAGAAAAGAATAGACTTATTCCGTGATTAGATATCGGTACTTTCGGTATAATGAGCATATAAGCCGACCCAGAGGAAACAATAATACGTGCATTAAAGCCCCGCTTAAGATGTTGTTTCGCTCCTCGTCATGTACCTTTTATCCCTTTTTTATTCCTTTACTATTATGTATGTGGGTTTACATAACAATTTATGAGCACAGGTTTTTTTTAGAATGTAAAATTAGGATAGGACCTTCTCAAAGGTTTACTACGACTCACATCGACCAAGAAAGATGTCCCATCAGTGAATTCAGATAGTAAGCAATATCGCAATAATAGGAACTAGGTTGATAAACATACTCCACACTTGACAGCATTATTGAAGCCTTTACAACATCTTCCATCCATGAGGCACCGAGAGAAGAGAGCCATTCAAGCAATTAAAGAAGGACCCTGGAGGTATTTAACCTCGAATGCTCGGAATGAAAGAATGACTATTTCCTTGCTGGAACATAATGACAACCGCAGGAATTCGGAATAAGACATGTTAAGTTTCTCCTCTTTCTGTCTAATGACTACTACGACATGCCTAGACTATAACATTCCTACGGAGTGCTGCCCATAGATTACGGAACACTTGGCATATGTTGATTGAGTCCCGGGTCCCTCACTCGCTCTACTTTGAATCACGAATTAGCGTATGAAAAGCGGCGATCTTTCTCTATTTCTTCCTCTTCCACCAAAACAAACAAGTTGTTTTCGGGCGTCAGGCAAACTTAGTTCTTCGTCCCTCCGGTAATTGGATTGATATATAAGGATTGGGGTTGTCACCCGTATGCTTCTTATCTTTGGCTTCGAACAAGGGGAGTCCTTTCAAGCTTCATCAAATCCATGGCACAAGGTATTTTTTTTCATTATAGAATCTTTTTGAATCGGATTGTGAATTAGGATTGTATGCAAGAAGGGATTCGGAAACAGGAAAGCGAGTCAAGTAATCCGAATACTATAACTCTCATTCTAATGCTTATATCCAGAACTAGTTCACCGAACAAAGGGACAGAACTACTGACTAAACTGTAGCGAGCTAATACCAAAACTTGCACTCTGAAAAACATTCATTCCATTATTTGAAGCTAAGGTGCGGGAAAAGAATACATAAGGTTAGATATGAACTAGTTGACTGTTCGATTGAGGGACTACGATGCATTTGACTCAGGTTTTTATTCCATTCCAGGATTCATTCATATTCGACCATAACGAGACTCAATAACGAAACTAGGGCCCTTGCTTTCCCAACTGGAGCAGGAAACTTCCAACCAAATAGGAGGCAGAAGAGATAAATGACAACTATCTCTAGAGAATTGAAAAGAGGTGTGCGAACTATGTTATTGAATCGGCCATGAAAACCTAAAATGAAGGAATAGGGGGTAAAAGGAAGTATTGGCAAGGCTGTAACATTACATGCAGGTCCTAGCCTACGTTCGTTGGTGGTTGACTACCGGGAAAGGGCAGAATAGCAACAGTGAGGAAGCATACCACCCAAAGCAAGAGGTGAACAAATATTCAGCTGAGCTAACAAAGCTTCAGAGTCCAGATCATACCAGCCAGAACCTGAGGTGAAGATGTTGATACCAGTCTACCTTAAATGCCTTTTTACATATTTTCGATTACCACAAATCAGGTGATTGTAGCTTACCTTCTCCGTGGCTTCAAGATTCTGTATGCTATCTCTTTTGCTTTTGTCTATCTAATTGAATCTACATTCACTCGCTTATTCCCAAGTAAAGGAACGAACAAGGAGGGGTGCCCGCATCAGGACCAGAGAATCACCGTCTAGTACCTCCGTACTCGCTCCTACTTTATTAATTAGGAAGTGTTCCCTATGAAAAGTACAGTGCCTTTGGTACATTGGTGCATTGGGGATTTCCAGGTAGCAGGTCGGTTGACTCCTTTAAGAAGGTCCTATACCATTAGCCAGGAGTGAAACGAGGATTTCTGTATTGGAAACATGGCCCCGGTCCCACTTTCTTATTAACACTACCCTTCTCCTTCGTCTTGCTTGTTTACCGGCTTTCAAGAACTACGTCATCTGCGGTCCTGGCTGTACCCGACTATTGGCAAATACACATGAAAAGGGAGCTCATAAACGCCTATCAAAGTGGAAATTGGAATGAAGGTCAGGATCCCACTTGATTTCTCGGAGGGCTTCTAAGTACGAGCTGCAAGAAATTGCTTCTTCCTCAATGGTGTTTACCGGGGTTACCAGATTCAGTTGCTCTCCTTGGCTCTATTTCGATTGCATTCTATGTCAACAGGTTTCGTTTAGCTTTATCGATAACTATCTCCTCTTGATGGAAGAACAGAAATATCATTAGGAATAGGCTTTATTGGAATAAGCAGATGGGAGATTGGATTGGGACGACCAGTCGGTATTCGAAGATCCTTTGGGCTTAAATAGACTAATAAAGACATTCGCACAGAGCACACGATTCGCTAACTAGTCAGAATTCAGATTTGGTGTAGCATAGTTTGGATCAGTGATATCATGACCTGAGCAGGCATCCTTCACCTCGGAATTTCCCATATTATGAACAGTCAAAGTTCACGTGGATGCTGCTTTCTGTCCGGATACTGGAATTGGCGCAACTGGAGCAATTATCCGAGATGCGGCGGGCATGTTCATTGCGGCCTGCAGTGTTCTGCTCCCTCGGGCAATTGACGCGACATCAGCGGAAGCAAAGACAATATTTGTTGAGGGCGAGCCCCGGTCCCGAAGATACCTGATTCTAAGTATGTTATCGAAGCGTTAAAGCGAGAATTCACATCTGTAAAAGATTCCCACATTCCGTGAGATTCGTTGCCTACCAAAGAAAGGTGCAAATAAGCCATTTTATTCGATTTTGCCCCTGCTGATCCTGCTCATGCTTTTTTTTGTTTCTCAATTGGTAAAGTCTCTCAGCCTTGCAAAGTGGAAAAAGAGATGGGCATCGGATCCATGTTTCGCTAATCCCGAGCTTGAAGAGAAGTGAATGCCCGTGAGGAAACGAAGAAGGCCTAGGGTTATCTATTGAAAACCATGCATGCCCAGATCTATTACGAAAGTTGGAAAAACACAATGGCCAAATGTACTTATTTTTCGAAGAAGAATGAGGCAATCGATCATCCGGACGAAAGGGATATGGAAAGTGGGCTTGTTCTTCACTCTATAAGTCAATATAACTGGCATCCATGGTTAACAAGTAGAGACTTCGCCTTTCTCTAAAGAGCCCAGATGTCCTGCTAAATAAGAAGTATTGTGAGCACAAGATGGACCCTCTTGGTTCACTGGGCCAGATACCCGCGGTTGGCCTTAGCTTTAGGTTGGCGCTTTCTTTTCAATTAGTTCTTGCCTTCTGGTGCGTAAAAAATGAAGTGAAATGATGCTGGTTGAACCCAACCGATATGTTGGAGAGGCTGAGGGGAAAGAGACTGGTGTTTGTCGGTGATTCGCTCAACAGGAACATGTGGGAATCCCTTGTTTGTATATTTAGGAATTCTATCAAAGACAATAGGAAGGTCTTTGAGGTATCCGGGAACCGCAAATTCAGGGCTGAGGGATCTTACTCTTTCTTGTTTCAGGTAGGACGCTTCTCTGGGGTAAGATATTGACGGCAACGTCTGATTCATTAGAGATTTACATGTTATGTTGTTCTGCATTTCAAGTGTTGCTTACTGTTCCAAGTATGTTAAAACGTCCTAAAGGAAAGATTACTCTAAAGAGGGCAACCGTGTATACAGTGAACTGAATGCCCATGATGCTTATCGGAGAGCTCTTAACACCTGGGCCAAGTGGGTTGATTCCAATGTAAATTCCAAGAAAACAACAGTGTTTTTTCAGAGGCTACTCAGCATCCCATTTCAGGTCCGCAGAGCCTTTTCAGAATTCATGCAATTTCGATTTGTGCAGCGGGGGCAATGGAATTCAGGTGGCAGTTGCGACCATCAGACTGAGCCGATAACAAATGAGCAGTACCTTGGACCATATCCACAGAGGATGAGCATTCTGGAGGATGTGCTCCATGGGAAGAAAACACCTGTTGTTTAGAACATAACAAGGATGACGGACTACAGGAAGGAGGCACACCCTTCAGTCTATCGGAAGCAGAAGTTGACTGAGCAGGAGCGGAAGTCGCCTGAGTTATACCTGGACTGCAGCCACTGGTGCCTTCCAGGAGTACCGGACTCCTGGAACGAGCTCCTCTACGCACAGATTCAGGTCAAACAGCATCAGAGACTACACCAATAAAGGCAAGCTTGGAATTACTTGTTCCTGTACATGAACTGTTGTTTGTTGTGAAAATTAGTATAGGATAATGACTCACACAAAGCGGTCAAGGCAAAGCTGAGATAAGTGAGGATCCTTGCATAGATACAAGTAGACAGTAAGTCAGATCTCTGACTCCCAATACCAACACGAAATCTGTATCGAATTCTAATAAGAGCGGAGGTTATGATGGACATCTCAATCTCTTGAATCTCCTTCCATTTTGAGGATTGTCAAGACAAATGTTCGAGTGCTTCAAGCTTTGTGTATATTGATGCCAAATCTAACCATGCTTCCATCTCTCACTTCTGAAGGGATTTCACCTGTGAAGGACAGGTGGATATTTCAGAAAGAAGAAACATAACATAATCATGTGTGTTTCAATGAACAGTAAAAAGGGGCATACCTTGTCATGAGGGGTCAATTGGAAGACTTCCATCTTTGCTTGAATGATTGCTAAAAGATTCCACTGCAGACTTGAACTGTCCACGGGAGGCCTGAATTTGTGCTTTTAGCCTCAAAATACCCATTTGATCCTCTTTCTCAGCCTCATATAGTGCAATATCAGCTACTGCTTCAGCTTCTTGTAAATTCTGTTGTGCAGATAACACCTGAATTCACAACTTCCAGTCACCATTTCAAGACATTCCGTTGCATTTTCAACAGCTGCATTCAGTTTACGCGCATTGCCTAATTGGTTCCCACCATAGCTTTACTCAAGTGGAAATCCTTTGAATCGAACAAAAAGTGCGTTTTTTTAGGTTAAAACCATCAACCAGAATCATCTAGATTACAGATTTCATAACTGCATTTCGCAAGAAGCCCATTCTCTGGAGTCACGATAATAATAACACTCCACGTCGCCTTCAGGCTTGCCTTGCATCTTCTTCTTTCTCTGAAAAGAACTCAGATCGTTCAGATTCTTTGCCTGGAGAGTCCCTGGCTTTCGAGCCCTACTCGTGGGAGTTGCTTTATCCATCATTGCTATTGGCATCTTGGCGTGAAACAATTCGTTTATATAAACACTTTTGACATAGCAGAATCCTTCTCAGGTTGACCACTCGTCATCAGACAGTGAAACGTCCGGTCGCTGAGGGATCTTCACTCCTGTCCTGCCATCCATATCCGTGCCCACCCGGAAAGAAAGTTTGTCAGAAATGACTTGTACTTGAGGGCAATGAGAAAGTGAAGAAAATAAATGAGAGAAACAATGAAATGAAGCTATGGCTCGAACTATTGGAGAAGCCACCATAGAATATATCCATGAGCTTCTCAAGCACTTCTTCTTCCAATTACTTTGTGACGATTTCAACGTGAGGAAAAGTGAATGATTTCAATCTAGAAAAGAATCATATCTTCTTTCCCATTTTATGATGAGAATTCTAAGTCGTATGTGTACGGTTATTTTGCGAGTCTAGTATATGCAGGGTTATTTTGTACTGTCTGGTATAAGTATATACCTTGGGATCCATATATAAAACCTGCTGATTTAGCTCCACCATCACTGGATGTATTTAACACCTATCATGCCGATGTCGTGGGTTATAAGAAGGTCACATACCTGATTACTAAGGACATTGTCCAAACAAACTATGGTAGACACCTTTTAACAGCCATCATTTAACGAAGTAGTAAATTCGAATGACTACAACCTTGATCAATCTGATCACAAAGTGAGTTTTTCATGCTTATGCACTGGTATCATGGTTTCTATGTTGTTAGTAACAAAAACACTTCTTCCACTTGAAACAGTACTGCATAGATACAAGTTTTGCACAATGAATTTATGAACACAATTCATTTACAAGCTAATGAAAATCAATAGATTTCTAGGTGGAAATTGAACCTATCGTTTAAGGTTAGTAAATACATACTCGGAAATGCTCTTTTGTTAGGAAACTCAAAAGCGCCTAAAAAAGATCGGACTCGAAAAGGGGCAAGTTGAACTGTCATCAAAGGTACCACGTCACTTAAAAAGAGGAAAGCGAGGTAGACTAGACTAACGTTAGCACATAAGCATAGTGGAAAAGCGAACCTAGAAAAAGCTACCATAAGCATTTCCTAGATCTTGAGGTAGGCGTAGGAATGAATCCTGGAAGCAAACAGGAAGAATGCAGGAAGCAACTCACACCATTTAGCCATATTATGGAAACCATTTCCCACATTAACCATGCGGCCCTCCTTAGAGGGGAAACCTTAGAGGCAGAAGGCAAACCTTAGAGGACGGATGATGGTACATAGGCTTTTCCTCAATCTATAGATGCTTTAGTGCCAGGCTGGCAGAGGCAGAGCCGCGTCGGGCAACGAACAAGTAGAGAGTCGGAAGATAGTTGCAGCTAAAGCTAGCAGTAGTTGGAGCTAAAGCAAGCAATAGGTGTTCGGATGGTTGTGTTGATAGAGGTTGCTATAAGCCCTTGATTGGGGAGACCGAGGGATAGCAACGCTGAACCACACTATTCTTTTGGGGAAAGATGCTCAGGAAAGTAGCCACCCCGAAGAAAGATCAAGTTTCTAGACGATACTAGACTGTATGAAACAGATGGGCTTACTACAGGACAGGAAAGTATTCGATTTAACCGAGAGAAGCCACTGGCTAATCGGGAAGATGCCGCTGTACAGCTTTGTTAGGGACTTTCAAAGCAATACTCATCCTCGCCACCCCTGTGGAACCAACTGTTTCCACCCTCACAACTATCTATGTCAATTCATAAAATCCTTGTGATGACAATCTTTTATTGATATTGTTTCTTGGCGGTAAGAATTATTGGACTAGATGGCACTCGTTCCTTGACATTTGCAATACATTAGGAGTCGAGCCTCAACACCCCCACTGGAACCTGTTTACTGATTTCTTCTTTTCTTCATATCATAATGGAATTGATAAACAAGAGTTTTATGGTTTGACTTTCTTCTTTTTTCGCATCTTGACCTATGTGGAGTGAAGGAAAGGAAGCTGTATCTCCAGACAGATAAGCTTAATCCAATTGCACATCTCGGCAAAGAAGATTCCAGAATCGATCGCTAAAGAGTCCTGATATGGTCGCTACTCGCGAAGAAGAAAAGCACAATTATGGCCTTGGGGCTGCTCCTGGTGGCGATGAATCTACTTCTGCCGAAGGAAGGGCAAACCCCCTGGCAAGGGCTTCCTTTCCTGTCCCATTTCAACACAAGTTCTGAACCTAGATCAGTGAATTGATCTTTTTCGTTCGTTTCGGCCATGTGGAAGGGCAAAGCTCAACCAATAAATACTATTTCGTTTGTGGGATGCAGAATTTGTTAACTGTAATGTTCGTTGGGATCGTCATTTCACTAGCGCTTCACTCGACTCGTCAAGCCCAATTACTGCTTGACTCCTTAAATTAGACCTCATTCTCCTAGTCCTATTCCTGATTGTTATTTCGGATTCTGTGCCTGGGTGGTATCTTCTTACTATTGATTCAACCTCTTCGGGCAAACGTTGTCACTTCCTTTATTTGCTAAAAAAGGGTCTAGAACTACAGTGATCTGATACCTTCTTCCCTTGGTCTGGGTAGGTAGGTTATGTAGGCTACAGCTGTTCATAGGTTGTTCGATCGCAAAAGGCCAAATAATCGATTACTAGTATGCCGGATATTGCCAGGAGGCCCTTCCCCCTATGTTTGACTCATCCTAGTAGATGAGTTCACACCTGTCGATTCCGGTCAAAGAAAAAAGCTTTTTCACGGCATCCGTCCCATCACACCAATCTACGCCAAGATAAAGAATGCTGGGTTGCCAGGAACAAACCCTGTGATTCAAGGTCTTGCCTAGAATTGCCTTAAGAAAAATGAACCCCATTAATGGATCCCTCTTTAGGGTAGTATAAGTACATCCTCGACTATAGCACGAGTAGAGTCGAGTTCTCGTACTAACCTAAGAGCAGATATGCCGAAATATTTCCACGTTCAAGCAGCTAATCAGTAAACGACTTCTCCGTAACAGTTTGAAGATTGGCTCGCAACGCAAGTAGCGGCAAGAAAGGAGAGCAAGACTTCCTTTTATAAAAGAAGAAAGAACTATACTTCTATAAGAAGATTTTGATAATCGTAGATCGTGGAATATTCATCTATCTTATTAGGTAACTACTTTCTCTCGAAACTGAACCATCGTGAATAGAACTAGCGCTTAAGGAAGAGTAGGATCTGTTAGCAAGTCATATTCAATCACCCGGTCTTCTCCTTCCTAGCTTTTAGATAGCCCTGATTCTATCTTGGATTTTCATACACTTTAAATGTACGTATCTTGGCTAAACTCGAACCTATAGTTGATCCATCCATACTCGGTAAAGAATCAAAAAGGTACTTGAAGACGACTTTGAATGGGAGGAGGTTTTCTTTTTATCCCCCTAACCTTATTTTTATGTCTTCTTCGTTCTCAGTCCCTATGGTCCATTGTAGGATGATTTTCCTAAGGCCTTGAATTCGTTGGCAAGGTGATCAGGGTCCTCTCCCTGGTCCTATCGAACCAGTGACTTCTCTCCTGGGATTGAATATGTTTTGCCTTTCCCCGATGGTTCCGCATTCCTATGTGGGTAGGATTCGCCAGGGATGAGCGGCTTATTTAGCCTATGCGAAGCGCGAAGCATAAGAGAAGAGTGTAGCGAAGCGAGTGTAATACTTGTAGCGAATATAAGTAGTGTCAAAGCCTACACTGGCTTAGCTCTGCAGATGTTTTCAGGACGAAGACGGTGATACGATACCACTCGCCAGTGATGATAAGATTCACTCATAGCATAGGTGGAAGATCCATCCCATTTTCTTTATAGATTGATTTGTTCAAAGAAAAGACGCCTAAAAATCATTCAGGGAACCTACTCTTGGTATCCTTTACCACATTCACTTTCCATATTCCCTTTCTTTAGTTCAGACGCTATCGTACCTCAGGGAAAATCCGAATTTCTATCAACGATTCCCACCCAACTCTCCCGCCCCGCTGCCGCTACTGCTCGAAAGCCAACAAATGCACTAGCTCATCCCAAGCATCACTTTCCACAAATAGTACCCAACGTGTGTCCTAGCCGCTGAGGGCATGTAGAAGCTTACCATCACCGTCCTCGAATAGAGTGTTTTTCTACGGTCGCCCCATGAATAGCGCATAGCAGAGCCGCGCCTAATACTCCGGCAACTCCCATCATATGAAATGGGTTCAATTATGAAATCCTTGGAAGAAGAGGATGAATCGAAATATCGCTGTGCTACGCCAAAACGTCGGCTAAAGAACAGAACTATTCTATTGATGGCCCCGAAAGAAAGTGGATCTGTGAGTGGAGGAACTTGTCGATGTGTCAAATCTAGACATAGAACAGCGGTCTAAAAAAGGGAAAGACTACTCAAATTCAGCTTGAGCAATTCATTCTTGGCTAAAACAAGAGAAATGGCATCTTTCCTAAGACCGCTAGCGCTTTCTAACCTTGTTGGCTCGGGTTCCTTCTCTCCCTTGAAAGTGAAGACATTAGCAAGAACTGCGGATGAAAGAAGATCGGAGTCGTGAACATTTTTCGGTTAGGCCGAGAGGAAAGAAGCTTGTTAACCACGCAGAGTAGACATTCGTCTTATCAATAAAAGTCAGGGCTGAAGTGTTATGCAGAGGGATTTATCCAATGGATACTGATACCTACAATAATAAAATAGTGACGATAAATCTGGCAGGTGGAAGATTGAATGGTAGGGAAATGACGACCCTTTCTAGCTAACTTCACTAACAACTCTTCTATATGTGGCCACCAGAGCAACACAAATGCATTGATAAGTAGTTTGCCTATCCCCAACCTGGTAATCAAATCGGAGTGAGAGTTCCACCCATGGGTGTGTAGTAAGGTCACTTATCTATCTTTATGTCAAACAAACCTTGGCCCCACGGGAAGATTTAGCGGGATAGCTTCTTTTTCGCTGAACAGAAGAGAGAGAAATACAGGTGACAAGAAGGTGCAACTCACGTTCTACACGAGCCCGGAAGAAAGAAGTGCCGTGCCAGGAACAGGACAATAGGTCGCTTTTATACTGACCACGAGAATAGCCGGCTAAAGATGGATACACAGGAGAGATACGCGGGGCAGAAGAACCAACTTGAATCGCGGAGAACAGGTAGCTCCGGCATGTGAACTTGTCGAACCATTCAACTATACTGTATATCGATTGGCCACATCAACGCATTTCACCTCGGAACTTGTACTTGGAATAGAGCCAGCCTTGAGATCCGCCACATCTTCCTTCAAGTCAGAGAGTTGAGATAGAACAGCTTCGCCTTTGACCGGTTTGCTGCTTTCCTTTATACACAAGCCCCTATTATTAAGGTATGGAGGTTTTTTCTGGAATGACCAAAGAACAAGAGAAGTTCAATGAGGTGCAAACGCAAGAATGAAAGCAACGAGGACAAGTGCTAGGATAGGATCCCGAAGGATGGCATGCCTATTCAGCAACGTGCAGAAAGGATGGCTTCACGCAAGAATCTTGATGAACCAGGTATGTCTTCTACTAACAGATATGCTATTTGCAATTCCATTGATTCTGCTAGTCTAGTCAAATCTGCTGTAGATAGTGGTCTAGTGTTGGGCAGTACACAGGAGGAAATTGACAGGTCTATAAATTCTATTAAAGCAAGAGAACTTGCTCAAGCATTGCTTTATGAAGCTGCTCAGAAAAAGAAGTTAGCTGCTCATGAGAAGGAGCAGTCTTCCAGTGTCGAGTTAAGCTCTGATTCAGAGAATGAGGATATTACTCAGATTGTTGAAGAGTTAGATAATCACAGTACTTGTATACCAGTTGGTGACAAGAACACTACGAGCAGAGCTAAGAGGAGGCATAACAAAAAAAAGATACCGCCATGAAGACATTAATCTTGAATGTGAGGGGCCTTTAAGGTAGAAGGGGGCAACCTTCTGAAGTGATAGAGTGGGTGGACATAGTTTGTGTGCAAGAAACTAAGAGAGAACAGTTCTCAGATAAAGAGTTAATGGCAATTGGTGGCAGAAAGCTTTTCAAGTGGTTTTGCAAGCCAGCCAGTGGCAGTAAAGGTGGAATGCTTATTGGAGTCAATCTGGATGTCATGGATGCAGACCTCATTGGGGAGGGTCAATTTCTCCATGGTGTTTGAGTATAGAGGCTTTGTGATAATTGTGCTTGGGTGGATGTTTATGGTCCAACCAAACAGTCTTTAAGAGCTATGTTTTTGTCAGAGCTCACTAACTTTGTGCAGAGTGTTGATCTACCTTTGCGGGACATGATCAGATTTGCTCATGAAACAATGGCAGAATACATATTAATAGGATGGAAGCTTTTAATGCTTTCATATCTGAAACTGAACTACAGGAACTGAGAAGGGTTGGTGGCCTGGACTAACAAACAAGACAGGCCAGTGAGAGAAGTTTTGGATAGAGTTCTGGTTTCTTCCACTTATGAGGATTTATTTCCTAAGTTTTACTATCCCTCTTGCAAGCTGGGTCAGATCATTGTCCTTTACTTCTAGAAAATGGGGAAGATAGGGGCTGCCACTCAGTTTCGTTTTGAACCATCCGCAAGAAGGGTTTAGAGATATGCTGTTACAGAAATGGCCTACAAGAACTGTTGCAAATGTTCCATTCCTGACTATTGGCAACAAGTGTCTCAGGGCTTCCGGAAGTTCTTGAGAGGGTGGAAGGCTAATGATGCTACTGACAATAGAAGAAGTAAATCCAATCTAATTACTGCTATATGTCTGTCATTGATAGCTTTAACTACAGAGCGAAATCCTAATTCATGGAGGCTAAGATATGAATTGGAAGCTCAATTGGTCCAAATTTGTGAGATGGAAGAGTTATATTGGCAGAAAAGAGGAGGTGAACAGTAGAGTGGCTGCTACAGGGACACTGCTTATTTCCATAAAAAAGCAAATGGGAGGAAAAGAAAGAATAGCATTTCTATCAAGGAAGATGGTGAGAAATCTATACATTCTCCAAAAGAGCTAAGAGAGCATATCACTTCATACTAGAAAGTGGATTTGGGAGAGTAGAGTGAAGCAATGTTCACTTACGGCATGATATCTGGGATATCACAGGGTGCTTATCTAATGAAGAAGCTGAGGCCCTCATTCAACCTTTTAGTATGGAGGAAATAGATAAGGTGGTGAAATGCAAATCAGGAACAGAATACCGAGTAAAGGTGGATACAGAGAAAGCAGATAGAAAGCTTTTTCCTTTCCTGAACTATCACTTCCCGAAGTGCGTTCGAAGCACCCAATCAAGGGTACTTCTCTCTAAGAAACAATCACTTAGGCTGACGATGAGAAGTGTGGTTTTGCCCCATGATAAGGTCAAATTGCAAGAAAAGGTCATAAGGTCTGACTTACCCCTAATGCATAAGGCTAAATTCTCATATTATAGGCGGTCTGATATCCCTGATTTTCAATACAATCGAATCGTTCAGGATGCTGAAGCTGGATTATGTTCTGCCGCTCTCGTCAATGAATGCGATGGTGAATGGGTTCATATCTATGAAGCGGATAACCCATCAGACTCACTTTTCATAATGTCGTTAGTAAGTATTCTGATGAAGAATTATGTGCGGAGGCGGATCAACATCCCTAAACGATTGAACAATATTAATGATTTGCATAGCTATCACTATGACTTTCTCAATCAACAAAGACAAGTCGAAAGTATCTATCAGTTAATATTGACTCCCTATCATTTTGATAGACTGTCAATGTGCGAACATATGGATGTGATCTTGAGTCAGACTGGGATGCTTAGTGCGGTCATTCACCATTTTATCAATTTACCGATCATTAACTCGCGTTACCAGACTTACCTTTGTTGCCCCCACGCGCCACCGTTAGGAGATATTACTACATGTCTATATCATGTTGTATATCAATATCTGTTTGATAGACACTTTGCAGGAAAGTATCCTGAAATCGTTTTTACCCGATGTGGTAACGAAGTTTGAATCGTGAACCAATTCACTTCTCAAAAGAAAATCAGTAAACTCGAGATAATGGAGTTTTTAGACACGCTCGAGGGCATAAGTGGGAATGTAGAGAATTCCATCTATTGCATGGATGAGCCAGATCCACAAAAAATAGATGGGTATATCAACCCACTTGATTATAATGGGTTAGCTTTCACTAAAAGACCACATATGCAAATATGGCTTCATGATTGCGGGACAGTGACTGTTCACAAAATCATTGATGTCAAAGGGAATTCGAAAATGTTCGATGGTCATGGAAAGGATAAGGTTCAATGAATGGCTTGTCTATGAAGGCTAAAAGCAAGCAAGATAGGCGGGACTTTGACAATGGAGGATACGATTATTAGTAGTAGACTATTCATAATCAAGACAATTACAATGGAGGAGACTATTATTAGGAGGAGACTATTCTGATTTCTTTTCTATTGTCAGCTTCGCTCAAACAACTTCATCTGTGTCATCGTAATGAATCGGAATCCGTGCCATCGTAATGAATCAGAATTGAGAGTGCAGGTTCCAGCATAGCTTTAGGGAGGCACAGGGCTATTTTCATACTCGAATTTGTTATTAGTCTAATTAGCGTTTAAACGATAGTTGAGGTGGGTTTCTTCAGGATCATACATATGGTCTGCTCAATTGTTCTTAAACGATCGTCCCTAACTCTTCTTCTAGTTATGACTGTCATCTTTACCCATCCTAGTCCTAGTTGTTTATGTGTACACGGGTTGTGTCTAACCCACAGTTGTCATGTCTCTAGTGAAGGTAGTCATTGTATTGACTACAAGCAAGGTAATGATAACTAGGATATCAGTCAAAATCAAGGTTCTGATATTCCTAAAAGTAAAATCCTAAAAGATCTCAATAATTCAAATGCAAATGTCATGAAAACCTATCTTGATGCTTTGATTCATCGACTTTACTTTGAGTTCAATGACGTTTTCTCCTGTAACAGTGATGATTCGCTTGACAGATTCTTTGTCCCTAAAGATCAATCTTTAAATGGAACAACTAATCCACCAACTCGAAATGATCAAGATCAATCAAGTGGATCTGGAACGAATCTTGACAAGAAATCGTCTCCTATAAGCTCCATCATTGACAAGGGACTTACCTCCTGGAGAGAATCCAAATCCAAGATGGATGCCTGATTCACCAAACCATACGAACCATCGCGACATGAGCAGATGTTCCCCTTAGAGGGGGGCGTGTGGAAGGAGGAAAACTGCTATCAGAATATCCGGAGAGGATAGAAATTCCAGTTTTCCCATTGAGAGGAATTGTGACATTCACCGTAACTACTACTATCGGCCAGGCTCAACGCTCTAAAAGAAAAAAGAGGATTCTTTGTTTGAGCAATGACTGCCTTTCCAGTACTGTTCGCCAACGTGTAACCTTTAATACCTCTCTTTATAAAGATACTAACTACTCAAATCAGGTGGGATGTTGTAACATTAGGTATCATGTTTATGTGCTTTTGTGTATGCATGTTTTTAGAATTTGCATTTTGGGGTAAGGACCTGCATGTAATGTTACAGCCTTTCAAATTGATTTTTTTTTAGAAACATATCGAACTTTCATCCCGCATTATCTTTTCAAATTGGATCATTGTTTACCTCAAACCATTCAATGCGCTATCTCCATCCTCTCATTCATCTCTATACCAGAACAATTAATTAGGCCCAGCCCTTCTATCATCGGCCTTGTTGAACTAATTACTTTCGTCTTTGTGCCACCTCAAAGAAGACATTTGATCATGGGCTTTTTTTTGTGATGAGGCTAGTTTGAACTATGCTTTTTCTCCTTTCTACACCCCTCTTGACACAAGTTTCGCACATCCAGTTCTCTTATTAGAAACTCCCTATAGATATACTTCTTACTGACTGATTATGGCTTCCCTGACTAGAGAAGGAAATGAAATGTCGGGAGGAAATAGAGATGATAGGACCACCTGAATGCTGGAGATGAGTGCTCGTCGTATTCCCTCGAGGAAAGCAGAGGCCCTCGCGGAAAGATAAAAGAAAATGAAAAGCACAGCCGCCTCTACCTAGAGCAAAGAAGCTTTGCCAGTCTTATCACCGGATTCACCATAATCAGCTTTAAGGTCCTGACTCTCAAATCGGATATCTCTTTCGTTCACAAGAATTGCATATTCTGTATGATTGGTGATTTGAAATTCTTTCTATTTACTATTTGGATGGAATTCATGAACGAGTAGATCAAAGAAAAGAAAGCAAAGCATTCACTCCTAAACTAAAGAACTAATCTACTGAGCTAGCCTCCCGTTATGCGCCAATGCTTGAACAGGACCGTTGACCTTTACCAAGCCAGTTTCCTATAGTTGACCGATACAGTTCGACCGATTGAGACAGCAGGGCGGATGTGACCGATGGATTTGAAGAAGGAACTCATTTTTGACTGATTCAGACCGGGTATGATATACAAGAAAACAGGTTCAGAAGAGGTACTCATAATACAGATATCGTTTAACGAATTGCCCGATCGATTACCAATTGACCCAGTACAGCAGCCCTTGACCCCCCTGGTCCTGATCCACTAACTCCAGCACCTTCTACTTCCACTGATCCGACAGCATCAGCCCCCATTTCAGCAACTCAATCCACTCATCCTACGATTACTCGCACACGGGATAATACTCGCAAGCCTCGCGCCTTTCCCGATCACGTTGTCAACAAAAAAACTTTCATCCTTGGCCTCTTGAGTCCTCACCAACTGAGCCCACGTGTTTCTCTATGGCCAATAAATGTTCCATTTGGCGTTCTGTTATTTGCAGAAAGTTCATGCTTGCAGAAAAGTTTTGATTCTAAAAAAGTATATGAACAATTTACTATACAAGCAAATCTTTGCTTGTTGTCATCGCAAGCAAGTAGGTAACGCAGATTTCAATTTGCAGTAAATATAAGAAATGTACGAGGCGAAGATATAGGAGGTATGAAACAAACATAATGTCAGTACATGTCAATCACACTCAAGGATAGATAATTTAGCGTTCCATCACAACATAAACTAAAAACAAATGAAGAATATAGCTAATAAATAAGTCAAAAGCTCGTCAAGCACAGTTTGCTGCGATCGTGCCAGCGGCATCACTGATTGGTTGCGGCTAACTTCTCTCTCTTCATCTCTCAGAGTTCGCTTCAAGTGATCTTCTTGGTAGTAGTTACCCCTGTCAGAACCATTGTCTACTCTTTCGTTGCCCTACGCGGGTCTGCCTGCCAGCCGAAAGTAGAGAACCACATTGTAAGATCTGGGGCAACAGTCAACTCTCTGTTATAGCAGCTATTTCTTATTCATTCAGGGCGCCCGTTCATGTGTTTAGTCTTAACCCTTGAGATTCATATTTCAATAGAGATTGGATTCGTCGCATCTAGAGGAAGAGCTCGACCTGAAACCGCAGAGTGAAGTTGGACGGATGCTGTGGTAGCGGGTCAGGCTTACGATAGCCTTGGTTGGGATCGTCGCCTGACGCGCGTCATTCGTTTTAAATAATCTTCCGGATTTTCTGCTCTGTTAGCAGAGCGTTTGGAGGCCAAGGCTCAAGAGGCTGTTCCGGGTCGCACTCGTCCGCCCACCTGGGACCTATCGAGGGGAGGGAAGTGGAAGGTTGACGTGAGGTGGACGGCCCTCCTGGTCTTCACCTAATTGTGGAAGAGGGGAGTATCAACTCTCTCTCGCGCCTTTCTTCAGCTTGCTTCTTCCTGTTCGTCCATTCGGGACGGGGCAGGCAGCCCACATACATGAAGAGAAAAAGAGGGGGGTACCTTGTCTGTCGGTCGAAGAAGGCAACAAACAAGTGGAAGCAACCGATGCTTTGGTCATTCGACTCCTTGATGCCAGTCTGTGCTTGCTGTCATGCTGGCAAAAGCGGGGGTTTCGGCCGGTTTTACCTACTATTGGATTTGAACCAATGACTCTCGCCGTATGAAAGCGATACTCTAACCGCTGAGTCAAGTAGGTCAAGCTGAGTCAAGTCAGAGAAAATCGAAAAAAAGAGAAAGCCAACCAAAGCGCAACCAGAGTTCTCCGCGGGGTGGAGCGCTAAGAAAGAGAAAGCGTTATCGCTATACGAAATGAAGCAGCGGCTAGCACACTAAGATAAACCACTTGGTTTAGGCCCCTGCTTAGTGGCGTGTGATTTCAACACTATTCCAGAGGTATATTACAAAAATGGTGGGAGAGACCTCTATGTTCCTCAGCTTAAATCATTCTATGATTGTTTACAATTCTGTCATCTATTTGACATGAGGGCTAGAGGGTGGTCTTGGAGCAAGAAAAGTGTTGAGTCCAGGCGCATTATGGTACGACTGAGACTGAGTTGGGCAGGAGCAAGCGGTTGGATTTTTTTTTCTTCAAGACCAAAGATACTCGGCTTCCTCTTCATCAAGTCACGAAATTCGACCCGCAGCACCAAAACTAGAGCAGGCCCAAGACAAGCAAGAACAGTCAGTCAGCACCGATCAGGCAGGAAGCAGACAGTAAGCTAAGAATACTGGAAGAAGGTGGTCGCTCAGCCAAAGCCCTAGTTCAACCAGAACAGTAGGGAAAGCGGTAGAGGCCGCTCCGTAGCTTTGGTCGTCGCACTCTAATCCGCTTTAGAAGAAGCAGCTATTCTATTGGACTGCTTGGCTATAAAGCCTATAAGTAAGAACTCTGGGGAAGGAATCCGATCTGCAGATGAAGCAGAAGCAGGCAAAAGGCGAGCGCACAGCGAGGAATTTTCCATACTAGATCGACTCAACATTACCGAATCTACTCTGCTCTTCTCTTCATGGTTGGCTGTAAAAAAAGAGTCTCTTTAGTCCCCAACTCTATGGATTTGACTTTTTGGCTCAACACCCTGCTCTCGACGTTTGCTCGGGACGGGAGGCTATGAAATAGTTGAAAGCAGATGCAACATTAAAGAAAGTCAATCCAGTAGCCTTAAGTCGTACCGAACACTATGTCCTAATAGTAAGGGATTTCTTTCAACCCGGTGGTAAGCCGGTGGTACCCGGAGAAAACGTTGCCCGAAGGAAGGGACTAAACCCATCTGTTCAAGTAGTACCGAAGGAGTATCTCCGAGTTAAGGAGTACCGAAGGGAAGGAAGAAAAACCAAGTGAAAGAAAGAGATCGCAATGGTCTAAGATATAGTCAGTGAACAATAACTCAGATCTGATGTCGGATCGAAACAAAAATGCAAAAAGACAACACAAACGTAAAAGATCGCACTCTCATTTTGTTACTGAGTGAGATGTTTTGGTACCTACAAAAGGTTGGTTCTGTTGATATCCTTTAGGAGCATGTGTCATTATCTGCACCGGCAAATGATGACAGTGATGAGGTAGAAGATGTGTATGGTGAGTCGATACTAAAGCAATCCCGGAATTTCTCATGGCAGTAAAGAGTCTCCTTCGTTACCTACGTGGTACGATGAATCTCGCCTTATGCTACCAAGGTGGTAGTTTTCAAGTAGAAGGATACAGCGATGCCGAGGGATCTGCTGATAAAGATGGACGAAAAAAGGCAAGGGTATATGTTTATCCGGCTCAATATCTTGGTGCAGTAAGAAATCAGATTGTTTCTCTTTGTCTACCATGAAATCTGAATATATAGCATGCACGGCAGCAGTTCAAGAAGCAATATGGCGGATAAATTCTCTTCTCTGTCTTGATGTGACTAAGCATGCATATGAGACAACCGTGATCTACTGTGATAACACGGCTGCCATTCTTTTCTTCTCGACAAATATCATACCATGGGCTGTACAAAGAACTGACCATGATCTCTTGCTAGGGGAAGGTATGTATCGGGACAAGATGGTTCGTGAGGTGGGCACAAACACTTTTCATTCCAATCCCTATCGTGACATGCCAAGACCGTTTATTCCAACATTTTCTCAGCTCCTTCGACTATTCCATTGTTGCTTTCACAATCAATCACTAACCGCATTCTTGCAATTCATGTGCGGTTGGCATCTATTTTCGATTTTGCAAGAGTTGACTCGTCGGGCATGCTTGGCCTTCTTGTCGCCTTCCTCTTCCTTCTGCGCAGATACTTTTGATCCACTCCTTTCCTATACCGCGCCCTCTGCCTATTACGATCGATACCCAGAAAGTGGTTTCCTTGGGAGAAGAGGTAGTTCACAAACCAGTACTAAATAAGTCAAAAAAAAATCTCAAAGTGACAATTCAAGCAGTTTACCTCGGCTGTTATGGCATATCCCCGCCTAACAACCAACTGCCAAACAGTTGTTTCATGAAAAACGGAACATTATCATGGCAAAGCAACGTGAATTCAGAATCACCATCGTCGCATTAATCAGAATCTGAAAAAGCAAGCTCAAAGTGATGCCCTGGCACAACGAGCTGAACTTGGTCAAAAGGACTAGATCCATAACATAAAAAGGCATCGCTTATTTTTCTCCGTCAGGTCAAATATCACGAACATCACCTGCAAACATCAATCAAGAATTCATCTACACTAATCAACAATTCATCTATATGTTCGTTGATACTCTAACAGTATTGATACCATGAAGCTCACTGTCGAAACCAAGATCGAATGTTGTTGGCAACGGGGTTATCCAACTTCACTGCCTCATCTATTTCTGCGTATGAAATGCATATTGCAGAAAAGAAAATATTCGTTGCAACCGGTGATTAAGAAAATAACAATAATAATGATGCTGACCTGCAAATATCGAATCCAACTCATCTACAAATGAGTCTTTGATGGACCGAAAAGTATCCTCTATGTGCGTAGTTTAAACCTAATCATCAATCTTCTCAATCGCAGATCAATCAATGATTGCACTATACTCGCCACTCAGCCTCTTCACAATATCTTGTTCCCATCGAGATCCGTAAAATCGACTCCAGTATCCTCAAATAGACCATCAGGTGTCAACTAAAAGCATATCGCATCAGAACTTCGTCCTGAAAACCATAGCTTATCTGCCAGATTTGGCAACGGTTTGGCAACAATATTACTGCCGCACAGCCAGCAAACGCACCATTTGAAATCCGATACATAACTCTCTTCGGTTTAGAAGACGGTATTTCCACCAATGAACCACTCCTCTCGGGCACATAACCACGGCTCTGTGGAGAAACACCCAAAGGTGGATCAAGACGATAGGGAGAACTATTGCGCGAAGCCTTCGGAACTGCAGGGGATTTATGGCTACAACTGGAGTCTTTAAGTGCCAACCAATTGGATCCGGTAACTCCGGAACCACTTCACTAGTCTCGGCAGGTTGTTCTTCCTCTAGGAATATTCCCTTTCCTCGACCTCATGGAATGAACTAACTCATATGCAGTGAGCATATTATCAGTGACATCCCTCACGATAGCGAACTTGAAGAAGAAGCTGTTTCGACATCTACTTTATCCCCAGTGCAATAATGCTCCAAGTACGGGTTTTCGAATTCATTCCTCGCTGACCGCGCGTCATCTTCGGTTCACGATTGAGGCTCAGATGGAGACTGATGAGATACAGGCTCTGGCTAAGGTTGACATCCAGGCTCTGGACAAGCGATAAGAGAGACTTTCTGAAGGATCCAGCTAAGAAAATGAAATGGGTTAGTGGGAACAAGCAGCTAAAGCGCAAAGGTAAGGATGAGCTCGAAAAGTGCAAACTTGAATGTAATGGTGGATTGAGACTTTTGAGCTTCTCCATCGATCACTTTTGCGGAAGCTGAGTCCTTTCTTTTTAAGCAAGTTCAAAGCAAAAAACGAGTATCAATCTGTCCCAAGTGCGGACAGGAGAAGCCAGGTCGGATTACGACATTGAATTGAATTGAGTGGCCCCTTCCCTTCGCATCACAGCATCAACCCTGATCACCTCACTTTACGTCAATATTGGTGAGCATGCCACAAGATGGGAGATTGGATTGGTTACTCAAGTGTCTAAGTGTTAGTTTCAAGTAAGTGTTAGTTTCTTCTTATGATAGACTGAAGGCTTATCGGCGCGCGAAGGTTCTCTGGATTGGTTGTGGTGAGCGCTGGGCGAAGGATTGTCAGTGTAAAGCTACTGTTCAACTCCATGTTGTTCAGGAAATGGTGGAATTATCGCGGAGTACTGCTGCAGGCTATTCTATGTTACAGGACCATGATGACTCTGCTTCGGATCTAAGGGTCCTCTCCGCTGAAGCTAATCAGAAATCTCCTGCACTCCGTTCCATTCAGTTAGCTTGCTCAGTAGTCCAGAATTTTGATGTTACCCTCTTCTCTTGGTCGACTCGGGCAGCACTCATTCCTTTTTGAATGCATCATTGGCATCTCATATTGAAGCTCAAATTGTCATCTCCTGAATCTGTGCGTGCAGGCAGCATCAATTTCTCACCTAATGGTATCTTTGTTCTACCGGCACATACATTTCGATTTCCTTGGTCAACGGAAGTCACCTTTTCTTTTTCCTTGTTTTCGTCATGCGTCGATTCAACATTAGTTGGACTTTGTAGCTTCAAGGACGTAGTCATCCTCTCAAGATTCTAGTCATGATATTGCTTAAAAAGAAGCCCGACTTACCTATATTATCAAAGGACCCAGTCGAGCCCTAACTAGAAAAGTGCATGGGTGACCAAATTTAGGACAAAGTAGGCGCGGAAGATCCACATGCAACGAAACATCCCTCACGAGTTCCAAACCTGACCTTCTTTAAGCTGCTTCGACTACGGGAACCACAAGGAAAACGGAACACGAGCGGGAATGTGGGAGTGGGTCCTTCCATATAGTTGGCTTGATGGCCCTTGTGGACAGAGTCTGTTCTCATTAGAGAATTGACCTTAGAACTTAGTGATCAAGACCCGTGGTTAGTCAAGTAGAAACTTTCTCTCAGGAAAGGAGGTCCGCTTATTTACTTATCTGAAAATGGGAAGTATTATGAAGTTTCAGAGAAGAGTACGTGGGTTTTCACATAGCCGGGTATGAAAAGAGACCCTAATGAGTAGCTTTTTTTTGATTCGTAAACCCTTCTTTCCGTGCTTATGGAATCAGCCAGTGGCGGGTCTTGGCGATTGAATTCATCCCGTTTTACTTTGTTGAGTGCGATCTGGTATTGACTTGCCCTTATTTTCCATCGATCGGGTAGTTAGTTAGGTCCCGCGGACAAGAAGTCCTATATACTGAAATAAGAGGGACTCCTTCCAGGCATCGCCGTTAAGGTGCTCTTTTGATAGATTTCTATATCTTCCCCTCCCTTTCCTCTGTATCCGGGCCTACGCGAACAGCTGCTTGCTTATCGAAGAAGTCTGCTCACATGATTGGAATATGGCTCCCGTATGCATGCTATTCTGGGACTGAGGAATGCCTTTCTATGGTGGACCCTGAGGTCGGACTCTTGCTGCTTGATTCAAAACCGGATTCAATAGCAGCAACATATTGATGATGGTGCCTGAACTACCTATTCTATTACCTTATGGGGAGCCCCAAAGCCACATCAAGCCCTATGCTATGGGTCAAGGTACTCTCGAGACCGTCTGGATTGAAGACTATCAAGCACCGTAGGTGGTATCAGCATTCCCTGTCGATAGGGCAGCACATTCCAATCTCTGGGTAGCTGCCCGCCCTACTTCATTCCTATCTCCTTCGGCGTCAGCCCCATGTACCCCCTTAAACTAACCACTTGAATTGATCAGGATTTGTTAGGTTGAGTGCATTTTCTTCCAAATCCAGTCAATTTCCAGAAAAGTATCGCAAAATCCCGGGGTTAGGCACCTTTTTTCAGTGAAATCTTGTTTTTTTCCTGCATTAATTCGTTATGGGAGAATCTTTGCTTCCTCAATGCTCTTGCCTTCGCGGTCCTATTAAAAGAGACACAAGAGGTTTTAGCACCGGCATCTTTGGATCAAAAGATCATTCCATCCTAGAACCAACACGACGACTTCTCCTTGCCCGTGGTGATGAATATGAAATTAGGAATCTATATGGACAGATGAATTATGCGTCATGGAATCCGGATCATTAAAGAGGTAGTGTAGACAGTTGTCTAAGTGTGATCTTCTTATATCCCCACGAACTGTTCAGCTTGATAGACCCAAGGGGAAATAGAATCTCGAAAGGACCTTTCTTGTCCGTAGCCCCGTTGGAATCGAGGGCTTGATATCTCATTGGCATGACTAATTGATGAGGCCGACTGCCTAAGTAGTACTCACGAGGTCCTTGATTTCTTGTTAGACTTCGTCTCTACCTCTACCTTTAGCTGTTTGATTGTCTGATTTTTTGATTCATTTCCTTTCTGGTCGGTCAACCGCACGCTAATCGTCAACTCACACTTTCTTTCCTAAGAGGTCCACTTTGATTTTCATGCAAATCAATCAATTCAAGAATGGGAACAAGAAGAATTCCTAGAACAATCGCCAAGTTTCATTCTTCAGAAATGCGTATCAAAAGTGAAATAGTTACATTCTCTTTCGATAAGATGGCGGAGCCCATGAGGACTGCAATAGTGCCATTCCATCGTGTGAAGGCCGCAGTTTTGGTAAACCAAGTCGTTGTAAAACTGAGATTGTCGCATCTCTCGCGTCAATGAGTCTTTTTGAAAATGACGAAATAGCTAAGTTGGTAGAAAAGTCAGTTTAGATAACTTCCAAAAATCATATAAAAATCAAGCAAGAAAACGGACGCGCAACGGCTTTCGATTGGGGGAAGGGAACCAAGTTCTCGAAACTTGGTTTAGTATTCAGGTTCTTCTCTTCCAGCCCCCGGGCCCCTCTTTGATAAGGAAAGTTTTCAAAACGAAAAGAAAATGACAAATCTGGTTCGATGGCTCTTCTCCACTAACCACAAGAATATTGGTACTCGTTTCTATTTTTACTTCTGTATGATGTTTCCTTTAGTTTATCATTTTTTTATTTTTAGCATTTTCAGTTTTCTAGTACTTTTTCGGTTTGTCTTCCCCATTGTAGGAGTTTTAGCCCAACTGGGTAACTCAGGGTTTTTGCTTCTCGGAAGTCTTCCCCCGGGGATTCAAGACCCCCAGGCTCTAGCTCATTTAGCCGGGCTCAACTTCTATCTGAGCCTTTACGAGCAGGATCCAGAAATGATGGATCCTTTTATTTTCCCACCATCAATGGATGGAATGCTTATAGAATGCCCATATTCCCCTTCGTCGTCATACCCAAATTCGGTCAATGGACCGGCTTTTAGTGGGGAAAGTGTGAATTCAAATTACATGGAGTTAGAAGCAGCTCCAAATGAGCACCCTAATCCTAATCCTAATCAATCTAATATACCATATTTTGCTGCTAATGCTAATTTTTATCAATATCAATGGAATCTCTTTTCTCAATATCAATATCAATGGAATCTCTTTTCTTATCTAACGTATTATCATTATTTGATGGGCCTACCGTTTTTTCCTAGTGATGCAATTGCGTGGGTACCTGTGCCTGCGCCTTATTTTGCTCTTTTTTATTTTGCTTCCATCTACCCAATGGGTGGGGAGGGAGCCGCCCTTGTGCCTCCGTCAACACCCCCAGGGTATGATACCCTTTAGCTTCACAGTGACAAGTCATTTTCTCATTACTTTGGCTCTTTCATTTTGTTAGTGAGCAGTTTTCTTATTAATAAGTCAAGTTAAGAGTAATAAGAGAACTGTAGGAGCTTGCCAGGACGGCTTGGTAAGCAAGCTACCTGTTATGTAGGCGCCAACTCCCAGTTCTTTCTCTTCTTTCTTTTTGATTTTTGATTCGAGTTTTTTTTACTAAACGTAGAATCTCCTTTCCGGGGAAGGGGTAACATAGACGGAGGCACATGTAGACAGATACAGACTTTTGCAATCTTTTGCCTAAGCGAAGTAGTAGTTGATCCCTCCGAGGTAAGGGCGAATCGAGACCGCCATTTTGAAAATAGCATAATCTGAACACATAGCTGAACACATAGTTTAAGTAGAAACTGTTAAAGCTCCCTGGTCTCGAATAAAAGCTTTGGTTCAGCTCCCGGGCCCCTCTCTGATAAGGAAAGTTTTCAAAACGAAAAGAAAATGACAAATCTGGTTCGATGGCTCTTCTCCACTAACCACAAGGATATTGGTACTCTATATTTCATCTTCGGTGCCATTGCAGGAGTGATGGGCACATGCTTCTCCGTACTGATTCGTATGGAATTAGCCCGACCCGGCGATCAAATTCTTGGTGGGAATCATCAACTTTATAATGTTTTAATAACGGCTCACGCTTTTTTAATGATCTTTTTTATGGTTATGCCGGCGATGATAGGTGGATTTGGTAATTGGTTTGTTCCGATTCTGATAGGTGCACCTGACATGGCATTTCCACGATTAAATAATATATCCTTCTGGTTGTTGCCACCAAGTCTCTTACTCCTATTAAGCTCAGCCTTAGTAGAAGTGGGCAGCGGCACTGGGTGGACGGTCTATCCGCCCTTAAGTGGTATTACCAGCCATTCTGGAGGAGCAGTTGATTTAGCCATTTTTAGTCTTCATCTATCAGGTGTTTCATCAATTTTAGGTTCTATCAATTTTATAACAACTATCTTCAACATGCGTGGACCTGGAATGACTATGCATAGATTACCACTTTTTGTGTGGTCCGTTCTAGTGACTGCATTCCTACTTTTATTATCACTTCCGGTACTGGCAGGGGCAATTACAATGTTATTAACCGATCGAAACTTTAATACGACCTTTTTTGATCCTGCAGGAGGGGGAGACCCAATATTATACCAGCATCTCTTTTGGTTCTTCGGTCATCCAGAGGTGTATATTCTCATTCTGCCAGGATTCGGTATTATTAGTCATATCGTATCGACCTTTTCAAGAAAACCGGTCTTCGGGTATCTAGGCATGGTTTATGCCATGATAAGTATAGGTGTTCTTGGATTTCTAGTTTGGGCTCATCATATGTTTACTGTGGGCTTAGACGTTGATACGCGTGCCTACTTCACCGCAGCTACCATGATCATAGCTGTGCCCACTGGAATCAAAATCTTTAGTTGGATCGCTACCATGTGGGGAGGTTCGATACAATACAAAACACCCATGTTATTTGCTGTAGGGTTCATCTTTTTGTTCACCGTAGGAGGGCTCACTGGAATAGTTCTCGCAAACTCTGGGCTAGACATTGCTCTACATGATACTTATTATGTGGTTGCACATTTCCATTATGTACTTTCTATGGGAGCCGTTTTTGCTTTATTTGCTGGATTTTACTATTGGGTGGGTAAAATCTTTGGTCGGACATATCCTGAGACTTTAGGCCAAATCCATTTTTGGATCACTTTTTTCGGGGTTAATCTGACCTTCTTTCCGATGCATTTCTTAGGGCTTTCGGGTATGCCACGTCGCATTCCAGATTATCCAGATGCTTACGCCGGATGGAATGCTCTGAGCAGTTTCGGTTCTTATATATCCGTAGTTGGGATTCGTCGTTTCTTCGTAGTTGTCGCAATCACTTCAAGCAGTGGAAAGAACAAAAAATGTGCGGAAAGTCCTTGGGCTGTTGAACAGAATCCAACCACACTAGAATGGTTGGTACAAAGCCCTCCAGCCTTTCATACTTTTGGAGAACTTCCTGCGGTAAAAGAGACAAAAATAAGCTAGACGCTTCTAACCCTCCCTTTCTTGATTCTAATGAGTTTGATCTTATTATTCATGAATCAAAGCTTTGATTATTTTATTGGGCTTTGTATTATTCATGAATCAAATGGATTATTGGGCCTAGAAAAGGTCTAGACTCCGTATTTTTGATTCAGATTTTCTATTGTGTGAAGAACTAGACTCCGAGACAGACGGAATCTAAGATAAGAACCTAACAGAAGTTTTGCGACTCCTTCATGGAAGAATATAGGTCTTAGTAAGGCCTATGTCAGTTCGAACCTGACGAGTCGTTCGTTCGTGTGGAGAATCTCTCTCCTTACTAAGGATTTCTTGATCTTCGAGGCGAGGCATATTCATATGTCGAAGAAGGGGGAAGTCCTGCATCGAGATTATTAGTTGCTTACCGCTGCACATTTTATCAAGATCAACCTGTGGGAATAGCCGTCCCTTCCTTACCAAAGAAAGAAAAAAGGAATGACGCGGTCTGGTTTACAAGTAAGAAAGAAATAGGATTAACAAGGGTAAAGGTTACGTTTTAGCTCTTCGTTCCGCTCTTGGTTTACAGGCTTTGTTAACCGGACCGGCAGGTGTATAAAAGGGGTCATTTTCTGGGTAGGTTTCCCTATTAAGTCAGCACCGGATCAAGATTGGAGACCCACCACAAGCAGAGAACAAAAAGCCTAAGAGTGGTGACCAACCATCTGCAAAAGGAGTAACAGAGCAAAGCGGAGAAGAGAAGGGGGAAGAAAAAAGGTTCCTAACTCATTGGATAGCTTAATCTATTGGTCAGGGATCCCATCTTTATTTAGGTGCCTAGACTTTTCGGGGCATAGGGTAGATTTCACAGTCCTTTAAGTGAATACGCCTTCTCTTTATGTATAGAGCTCTTAAAGAATGGATCAGCTCCTAGCGAAAAAAAAAGTCCAAGGTCTGAATACCAAGAGCGGTCAAACACTGTGATCTTTTAATAGAAAGAAAAAGCCCGCCCTATAATCTGAAGTAGTCTTCGACTAGGTATATAAAATGGATAAAAAGAAAGAAGGGGAGGAGAGGAGATAGATGCATTTCACTAGGCGTATATGATATTGGAAAGAATAGAATCGAGTAAGCTTAGGCCAACCGATAAGTCATCTTTGTGTAACTTCCCATATGCCTACTTCTAAGCTAAAGTAAGGAAATAGGGTGAGATAAGCAAGAATGAGCCGAACGAAGACGTAAGGTTTGTTTAGATGTAGTCTTTGTGCTTTTCAAGTTGCTTCTTGCGAAATTACTTAAACAAGAGGAAAATGAGCCCAGGTTTCCGGGAGTTTAGATAAGATATGTCAGCTGTTGGAGGATCCATATTATCCGGGGGATCCATATATTATGAGGGAGTATAGAGAGGGGGTCTAGAGATAGTACAGTCTGTAGTGAACCTATTCATTAAATGGACTTTTCCCTTACCTCTCATCAGCTTCCCTTTCCCTCGCCGGTGCAGTGCCATCTGGATACCTCATAAATAAATCAAGCAGGCCGGCTAGTAAGCGATCCCGAGGGGCTATCTTCTCTCCCATGCTGGTGCCTTGCTTAACTCAAGTATAAAGTGGAAATTCAAGCCAAAATCCGGGGTTCCATTTGAATCTTGAGATCCAAGAAGAAGGATAGCTTCATGAGTTCGTTCTGACTCCTAGCTTTTAAGAAAGCTTTTGCTTGTATCTGGCAGTGGGTGTAACATCCATCATACTCAAACAGAAGAAGGTTTGCTCCAAGGCAGTTAGAATCATTTACAGAACCTGGGTTTGCACCTACTGAGGAGGAGAAAGGGCCGACGACCCATACTAGAACTCCAAGATAAGATCTTTCAGTCGATCAGACGGCCGAGGCCTTTAATAAGGTCCGGTTGTGCCAACGAGTTCTTCTAGTTATGAATCGCCGTAGGGAGGTAGCATTACATTTGTATTTTTTAATAGAGCTCCTCATAGAAAAGAATGGCGAAGAAAGTGTTATAGTACTTTCTTTCTGTTCAGTCCTGGAACTTATTCTTTTCCGATCGACCTATCAACAGTAGCGATCATACCCCGTCGAGCGAGTTAGGAGCTGCTCACAAAGAAGGCCGAAACCAGATGAGATGGCCGAAGCAGATACCAGAGAATAGGTTCCTTCACCGAAGAAAAAAATTTGCGAATTCCAATTCCATTGATGCCGCACAGGCTGACCATTTCAAATAGGTGGAAACGGGAGACTGGAGAAGATGATCACACTTTGGAAGAGAGACAGTCGCGTACCTGCCCCGGGAGGGGGCTTTTGTTCGATACAATCACTGAACTCAACCGCTTAGACTGGAGATGGCACTTGAAAACTCGTACAGAAATCTATCAACTTTACTTAGAGGAAGAAGTGGCAGGGGGTAGGTCGGCTGTTTTAAGTCCGGATGGTTCCTCTTGTTGGCATGGCGTTGGTATGCCTCGCTATCCTGAAATCTATGGACAGGGGAGATAGAACTTTTTCTTTTCGATACCCCGAGCCGATACATGAAAAAAGAGGGATAATAGTAGTTGCAAGGGTGCTGTATTGGGTCAGTCAAAACTTACTACTTCCACATTGGTAAACGGCTCCGCCGTAGATCTATCATACAAATTTCGATTCTGGAAAAGCGAACCCGCTGATAAAGAATTTGATACCGAGGTTGGAGTTAGTCAACTCAATAATGATACTCTCCCTCTGGGGCCTTGAGCCGAAGCCGAGTCGTCAGGAGAGAATGCATAAGATACGATTGTAATATCAATAAGCAGAGGAGGAAAAGAATGAAGGTGTGGGCGGGAAGGAGGAGGCAAGGCCCCCTCAATGTGTATTCGACTACTCATTACGGAACCACCGATTGATCCGATTAGACTTCCCGCGGGGTAGCGCGGGGAACTTGCTGAATCAACTCCTTGGAATCGGAGGCCTGACTGAGGGTCAATCCTATGGGAACCCCAAAACCTAGGAATGCCTGTTTCACTTCCTTGACAGAGCCAACTGAGATGCTCTGTCTCGATGTTGACCTAACATGGATTGATTCTCAATTCTGAAGGGTCTCATCCTGATCTCGCAAAGGATCAGCAATAGCTGTGTGTACTCGAGGACTCTTAGGGAAAGAAAAGAACTTTTCTCTCTCAGCAGTTAGACCGGCTATGGGTGGGTTGGTTATATACTGCGCCTTCCTTCTTCGAACCTTTTGGTATGTATTGCCCCCTAACTATAGATCAGATCCACCGGACCAGAAACTCAATTCCGCACTGCTGCTGAGTCGTCGGACTTATCCACCTCAGGGATTCGTGGAATTTCCGTTTTTGAATTGCGTTGGGGGAAATCTACCAAAGCTAGGCAGATAGATAGACTCCTTTCCCGCTGCTAAGGGAGAGCAAGAAACTAAATCAAATGATTGTTTTTTTTCACCAGCGCCCTTTTTTTGCGGGTACTAAGAGTCCTCTCACTACCAACCAGCAGACATCATCATCTGGCTGGGTCTTGCCGGTATCAACAACGAGAAAGAAGAACCAAATGGAAACAGCAACTAACTATGGCTCTTGGCCCAGACAACGTCCTAGGCGTAGGGGAGATCAAAACAAGAAGTCACGCCTAGACGACGACGCCCGTCCTGGGCTGCAGTAAGTAGATCGAGAGGTCGTTCCGCCCCTTGTCCCCGAAGATGGGTAATATGTTCTCATACAATGTTGCTCCAACTTTTTTTCTAGAGGGCCTAGCTGGCGAGCGATCCCAGTCCGCGGCAGAGAACAAGACAGCAAGCGAGCGTACCTTTGTTCGCTTCTTTTCCACCAAGCACAGAAGTTTAAGGAGAACTGTAGGTCGGTGGCTACCTAAGGAAACTCCGATTCGATCCGCCCCCCGGCTGGGAGGCATCTACCTCATCCCGATCACAAGGAGAGGTTCACCATGATGGGGGGTCAGGTACTTTCATTCTTTGCGTTCCGGAAAGAATGAAATGCATAGGGGACCATCTTTTTTTTTGCGGCATGCTCTCTGATTTACGGATTCGCAGGGGGCCGAGGGCCAACCTTAGTTGACTGACAATGACAAAGGCTTGCGAAACAAAGTAGCGCCTTTGAAATGGAATCTTAATTAAGTAGTCTATCAGTGGTGCGAAGCAGCTTAGCCCCGGGGAGCTAAAGGTTATACCTTTGTAAGCGAACTGTGGTTCTTCTATGTAGGGTATTACTCCTTTACTCTCTTAATTAACGTCGAGCTAAGTGACTTTGTGTAGCGTAGTAGAATGAAGGCTACGTACGCACCGACACTCTCTTATCCCTAAGCCTCTTCGCTAACTCGCTCGCCTACCAAAAATGAGTAGGCGAGGCACTTCTTTTTTTCTTTGACTGTACTGTAGTAGACTTTCTAGCCTTTTATTTGATAACCCTTTCTCATGTTCTTTCATCCATCAAGTAGGCGAACCGTCAGGTCCTTAGTAGCGTTGACAAAGAAGAAGAGCCGGTGAAAAAAAAATCAAGCTAGAATTTCCAATAGTGAGACTGAAGGACAAGCTACCTTTCCTCTTGATATGAGGTGCGAAGAGAAACATCTCTTTTTTATGACTTCCACTTCTCGATCCCGGCCCGGAAAAGTGACCGACCCCTTTCTGAATGAAAGAAAGGGTTTATGAGCCCTAGCCCTGTAAGCCCACACCTGTGTAGAGTAGATCGTTCAACACCTGCGGCACAAACCCATTTTTGACCAATTGGTCCGTATATCATAGGCGACCGAACGGCCGCCCCCCGTCTTACTAGACCAACCTGCTATAATTATTCCATAAACACCTAGCGAAGATATGGCAAACAAATAAAGTAGCCCTATGTTCGGATCTGACAATACCATACCATAATCAAAAGGTACAACGGCCCAAGCGACCAGACTTAACATAAATGTAGCCACTGGAGCCATTCTAAAAAGGGAGAAATTAGCACTACTTGGTGAAATAGGTTCTTTTAGAATCAATTTCAAACCATCTGCTAGAGGTTGTAACAATCCGAACGATCCCACTACATCAGGACCCTTTCGACGTTGCACAAAAGCCATTACTTTACGTTCAGCTAGCACTAAAAAGGCTACTCCTAGTAGAAGTGGTAGAATTAAACAAAGTATTTCCGCTGGAACAGCTATGTACGTTTTCGATTTTCTATTCACTCATGATCGGGCCTGACCTGGTCGACCCGATCAAACTATTTCACTTATGATCTGGCCTGGTTGACCCAATCATGATATTGAAGGATGGGACCTTTTATCGAAAAACTCCGGATCCCGATAAGTTTTGAAGATGGTGCTCCTGTTACGTTACTTCGAATGGAATCCTCACTTGACTAAGCATAAGCGAAAACGCGGCTGAGAGTAAGCAATCCCCTTTGCTAGTGGTTGAGTCATGATCAGAAATATTGCGAAAGAAAGTGAAATGTCCTATCGTCGTCCCGGGTAATCCACGATGTCTTCATTTTATGTATCCATCTTGACTCGTTTTCGGTGTATCAATAATTCGTTGTACTACACTTTGAACTAACCTAGAGGCCGTGCTTAGGCGAAAATAGATATCAGTGAAGTAATCCCGGAACTCTAGAAATCGTTAATAATTTCATTTATTCCATTTTGTGAAATATCGCGAATCTAGTGGAAAAGGGCCCCTCTAGAACATTCCTTTTAATGGAATTGTTCATTGGGTTCGACTTGTTGTTCTAAAAAATAGAAAGCTGTCTCTCGTATGTTATTGTAAGGTGATTCATTCATAATATTTCTTATGTGCGGTTTCAAGATGCTCTAAAAGTATCTTTTTGAATCGGCTTTTGAGCTCCATTATGTGGACTTTCTCAATTTAGGAATTTGGGACTTGGTGGTAGTGGTCAATACTAACTGCACCGTCTAAATGCTCCCTGACCAAGTTAGCGTACTCGTCAGGGTTGAGTTGAGGGGGCAGCCCGTGCGCTAATTGGGCTTCGAGGAAAAAAAACGCGAAAAAAGCTCGCTTTCTACTGAGGCCTGTTCTGTCCTAAACTGTTCTAGAATGTTATTTGTTTCATAGGAAGATTCCAAAAGCACATTGATGCCGAAAGAATCTTCGGAACCGGTGGAGAGGCTATTCTGATTGAAGGCTAGACAAATAACATGACTGAGGTATGTAAATCAAACCTGTGAAATAGCTATCTAATATTAGATAGATATAGAATACCAAAAGCCTGATAATGGATTCCAAAATTTTTGTATTTCTATTTGCTTTCTTTTTCTTTTGTGCGCGCTTTTCGCCTGCCTTCCCGACCACGGATAGGCTACGGGGCTTTGCACTTCGGCCCCATTGTGTGAATACCACATCAAGGTGACAGGATTCGAACCTATGGCCCTCTGTACCCAAAACAGATGCGCTGACCAGACTGCGCTACACCTCGTCTCCCCCTCAGAACATATGGATCTACCCGATCGATAAAGACTCGAACCGCAGCGCTGTCGCCCACCCCGCTTTGGGCACAGGGAGGCGAGAACCACCGCTTTTAGGAAAGAAGCCTACAATTCTCTTTCACTTGCATTTTCTTTCGCTCTCGTTCTTCTTACATCTTGACCTTTTCTTTTGTCTTTCGAATTGTATCTGTGGCTACTGCTGTTTTGCCAGTCTGTCTGTCCCCACTAATGAACTCTCGCTGACCGCGCCCTATGGGGATCATCGAATCGATAGCCATTTTCATGTTTGAAGGGGTTCATATACAGAACGCCTGGAAATTCTACCCGGAGCAGGAGATTCAATTAAGCGAGATTCCGAAGCTACAATTTCGCCTCTCCCATCAATAGGTTTAGCCAGAGCATTTCTAGTTTAGCTCACGGGTATCTGAGCAATTCTTCCTGTTGCTTTTACAAAACTTCCCTCTTGATGCTAAACCTAGTGATTTGAATTCCACAATTTCTAAGAACGATATGCTTTTTTTCATTTTCCACTGTGAAAGCTTCTCTCAATCCCTCCCTAGTCCTTTCTTTCCTGGGCACTCAAAGACCTGGTTGACCGCCCACATTCATTCATTGTTCGTTCTGAGGTGGATTCGAACCACAGCAAGCGCAGCAAGGATTTGGAGTCCAACGCGCTAAACTAAAGAGGATTTTCAGTCCTCTGCTCTACCAGCCAGAACCTAGAAGGACACTGAACACCCGATTTGACATTAAAGACTGGAAACACTGCTTGTCAAGAGCACCCAGTATAGAATACTTTTTGAGTATGTTGGTAAGGTCCGGTCATCCGCTTCTGTGCTTGCACTTCTGCGGCATGCAGGAAGTACAGCGTACTTTCATAATGGAATCAAAAGCGTCGTCCGGATATACATGAAAAATGTCTATATACGAGATTTATGACGTCCGGATATACATGAAAAATGTCTATATACGAGATTTCTGACACAGAATGTTGTTCTTTCACTTCCATCTTTGTAACTGACTCTCCGTTCCACTTTGGTTTTCGAGTAATAATTACCATGATTCATTTCTCTTACTGCTTGGTTCCGCATTGGATTTCGCCAACTTTTGTTTCGAAAGTGGTGTCACGACCGTGGGGATCAAATGGATGGTTCAGGAAAGTCTAGTGAAGCGGCACGGTCTAATCATATAGATGACCATAGTGGTATGGTTCCATAGAAAACTACTGGAGGCCATTACCGCCACCGAAATGGTTTCCATGCTCCGTTGGATGATTTTCCGATATCGCAGTATCTTAAAGAACGGTTTCAATTTGTAGGACGGGAAAGAAACCTCATCCTTTGGTGCACACTAACCGATGAAGCTCAACCCTCTCTCGAACTTTTCATTTGAATTTCGAACAAAAAGTGCGAGTAGTTCAGTGACGGTCAAGCTTTCTTCCATCCTTCCTAGCTCCTCGAGCTTGCACCCGTCTCGCGCATCACTGCTTACGAAGAAGCATTCGCCAAGATTGAGGATTGGTTAGAGTTCCAACTCACTTGCAAAATATACGACGATAATTTGAGTTTCCATAAATAAAGGAATGGAGATGTCCGAAATTCTTTCTTATTACCCCTTTTAGTATTCGATTTGCTGAGCTAAATAAATAGAAAAAGATAGAAATACGGCTTTCGCAGAGGAAGTAATGAGAGCCATGAATAGGAATCCGAAATTCTTTCTTATTACCCCTTTCAGCACTACCATGCTGAAAACATGTGTTTTATATTGTCTCAATGCCAATCCACCACTAGAAATCCACGGTAATTCATGAAAAATCTCAAATCCCTCATTGTCAGCTATGAGAAATATACTACGTTATTAAGCAACCAAAAAGCAAATGGTACATGGGATACGTACGCAAATGCTCTATATGGCAATGCAAACTTGCATGACTACTGTATACACCACTAATGGACTTTTGTGGAAGTATTTCGACAATATGAAACATTCAATCAATAAGACCTCCCATAATATGGAATAAGATCAAACATTTGGTTTGTCGTGTAGAAAAAACATAGATCACGAGGCCACCGAGACCCTAGTAGGTGAGGTGGGATAGAAGAGATTTCTATTCAAATCAAATGGATCATGAAAACAGTGATTATTGAACAGAATGAGATCGAAATTCCAATAGTTCTAGTCAGGAAGAATGAAGCAGATCCGAGTTCCCATATCTTACTCACCGGATGAGCGCTTTGGCAATCCATTCCACTGAAAAACATTATCCATGAAAGCATGAGAGACTGATTGTACTGTATAAGGGTGAGCAAGGGGAATGAAATGAGAATATTTAGTGAACCACCAACAATATGACTTCTTTGCCCCATGATTTGGGAAGACCCTCAAAGATAGATAAAGTAGGCAGTGGATCTAGGAGACCAGGGTAGTGGCAATGCTCTCCCTTGACTCAGTGGCAAACTGCACACTCATGTAGAAAAGTTTCAACCAGGCAATCAAATCGCTTTTTGACCCTTTGATAAGTAGCCACAATGCCTGAATGGCCTCCTATGGGAGAGTTGTGAAGTGAATCAATGATTTGGTGTTTAAGAACAGCATCTGATCCCACATATATTCTTTCTATCTCAAAAAGAATCATTAACAAAGTCTAAAAAATAGAAGGATGATCATCATTAGTTGATACAGTGGAAGCCCAAGCAGGAGTAACTGCAGTGACTGCCATCATAAGAGAATCTCTTCTGCTCAAAGCATCTGCAACCTTGTTTTCTTTGCCATTTTAGTATTCAATCTTGTAATCGCATTTTTTTTTCACATGCTGTTCCCTTTCGTACTCGTATTTAAGGTCAGTTTTGATCAAGAATTGGGAACCAAGAAAGTAGTGGCGCCATCTCTTCAAGGATTCCAAAATCGCTAAAGCTTCTCCTTATCATAAGTTGACATAGCAGCATTTCTGGGTCCAAGGGTTTTACTGAAATTTTGATTGGTCTGCCTTGTTGCATGAGGACAGAACCACCTGATGCATCTGTTTCAAAAAACAAATCAGGCTTAATAAGATGAGTGACCTCCCTCTTTTCTAGGACACGTATATTTGATCCAATCTTTTTTCGTAGCCACGGAATTGTACAGCTCCCTATCTCGTTGAAAGCCCCTTTGCTTACGGAAGAGAAGAGTTGGATGCCGGTACTTGGTGGGAAAGCTCCCGTTTCCACTTTGCTTCTTGTAAATATAGAAAAGAGAACTTGCGGGAGGAACAGCTTTCATTTCTCTCTTTTGGTGGATCCTTTCTCCTCACTTTTTGTGCTCCGGTCAAGATGTGACTCATCCTGTATATACATAATTAGGAGACCTCTCACGAAGAAAGGAGTACCATTTGTGTGGATCTTGTAAGCTTCGGTATTCTCAAGCATTCATTGTTCATTGAGAAAAGATTTGTGCTAGAGACAGATGCCTGTGGGCATTGGAGCAGTGATAAGGGGTAGAAGTATTCGTGTGTGGTGGGTTTCGATGGGAAGGTTGCACAATAGATCGTATCTCTTCACTTGATTCTGACTGAAATGACAAGTCAGTCTTCTCAAAGAGACATAGATGCCAGAGAGAAATGAGTTAGGTGAGTCAACATCCCCTGTGCCCGGTACACCAGTAGAAGGAGCAAGAAAGTATGATCTCGTTGTCGCTTTCTCTTTGCTCTAAGAAA